TAAATTGTTAAAGCTTCCATAAAAGCCAAACTAAGCAATAAAGTACCTCGTATTTTTCCCTCCGCCTCGGGCTGTCTCGCGATCCCTTCTACAGCTTGGCCCGCAGCAGTACCTTGACCAACCCCAGGTCCAATAGAAGCAAGACCGACGGCCAACCCAGCAGCAATAACGGAAGCGGCAGAAATCAGTGGATTCATGATAAGTTCCTCACACCAAAATAAGTAAATAGTTAATGATACGATCAACCAAGAAATTATGACTTAATTATTCCATCACTAAGATCTATACAGTCGAAGGAACTAAGAACTCTGAATTGAAGTAATAATATTATTGAATCATTAGAACTACTTCCATATTTCTTTTTTAGTTTCTATTCACATAATTTTTGTGAATCCATATGACTTTTTTCTTCCATTTCTTTCTTTTTTCAAAACCATTCAAATTTTTCGTTTTTTTTTTTCTTGATTGAATCTATTTATTCATTCAATATTCACTTTATTCATTGAATAAATATTTCATTCACAATTACAAACGAAAGGGAAGGACTTCTATTGGAATCCCTATCTAAATTCACAGTATTAGATATTAATTAGATATATTTTTACTTCATATATAACTAATTAATATCTAATATCACATATACATGTGTTTCTTCCATAACGTAAATCAACTATTCATATCTTACATTCAATCGGATTCTAGAATAATTCTTCGAAAGATTCACAAGAGTTGTCTTATAGCAATTAGATTACATACATCTAGTTCGGCACCTCCTTAATCCATTTTTTTTATAAATTGAACTCTTTTTTCTAGATTTTTCTTTTTTTATTCGACTACATGGGAACAATCAATCTACATGGACAAATTCCTTAGATCGAATCATTACATCGAAATAGTAGTATTTGATTGATCTAAGTTAATGTAATTTATTATTTATTCAAATTATCTTTTGGTCAATCGTTGAATTGGATGAAATCAACTTGAATGGGCATCATTCTATATAACAATAACATCTTTTTAAAGAATAGCACGCCATAATACTATAAGTAATAGTATCCAAATTATTATTTATTATTCAGATTATGATTACTAATAGCTTATAATTATGGTTACTAATATCTAATTATTATTTATTATTCAGATTATGATTACTAATAGCTTATAATTATGGTTACTAATATCTAATAATGTTGAATATTGGAATTAAATGAACAAAACAATATAAAGAGAATATTCATTGGCGGGGGTATAAATGGACCTAACTGGAATTTTAGGAAAAAGATCTTTTAGATCTCTTTCCTTTTTTTTACTTCCCTGTTTGTTGCAACTCCCTAATATCTATAAGATCTTAAGCTTTTTTTACTATTCCTCTCTAGATCGTATATATCTTATTTCTTATTTATATTATAGAATATATTATATAAATATAATAAATATAATTTGTTATAATTTTGATTATATAATTGATTTATATATTATGTTCCCTAAGCAGATTATCTTGATCCGCGCATATATTGCGTAAGTCTTAAGCTAAAAAAAGCCTATTTCGAAAACTAGTCAATGATGACCCTCCATGGATTCGCCTATATAAGCCGCAGCTAAAGTTGCAAAAATAAGAGCTTGAATACCGCTTGTAAATAATCCAAGTAACATGACAGGTATAGGAACCACTGAAGGTACTAAAGAAACAAGAACAACAACTACTAATTCATCAGCTAATATATTTCCGAAAAGTCGAAAACTAAGTGATAAGGGTTTTGTAAAATCTTCTAAGATATTAATGGGTAAAAGGATTGGAGTTGGTTGAATGTATTTACCGAAATAACCTAATCCTTTTTTGGTAAGACCCGCATAGAAATATGCTACTGACGTGAGTAAAGCTAAAGCAACGGTAGTATTTATATCATTTGTAGGTGCGGCTAATTCCCCATGAGGTAACTGTATGATTTTCCAAGGTAAAAGAGCACCCGACCAATTCGAAACAAAAATAAATAGAAACAAAGTTCCAATAAAGGAAACCCATGGACCGTATTCTTCTCCAATCTGAGTTTTGCTCACGTCTCGAATGAATTCAAGGACATATTCGAAGAAATTCTGACTGTCAGTAGGAATGGTTTGTGGATTACGAACAGCTATAATGGCTGAACCTAATAAGATAGCAATTACAACCCAAGAAGTAATAAGTACTTGGGCATGGACTTGAAAACCTCCTATTTGCCAATACAAATGTTGGCCAACTTCCACACCAGATATATCGTATAACCCTTTTAGTATGTTGATAGAACATAATAGAACATTCATATTGCCCTCTGAAAGAAATAGAACTTAAAAAAAAAAGAATTATTTTGATTCAACCATCTATTTTTGACTTGCCTACTTGAATTATATATTTTTGATATCAACTAATCACATATCCTAAGTTACTTGTATCTCTTTTGCGCGATTAAAGAATCGTAACCGATTTCATAAACCTATGGAGTTACAAAAATGGAGTTCCAAA